CGGTGCATTGCCACTCGAAATCAAGATATCGGGGTTGGACTTGTCAATCGATTCATAACGCTTCGAACCCAACCAATACCCATTCGAACTCCTTTTACTTGTAGAAGTGCGTCTTGGATCTGTCGATTATGTTATGGCCGGAGTCCTACTCACGGCGACCTGGTTGAATTGGGAGAAGCTGTAGGTATTATTGCGGGCCAATCCATTGGGGAACCTGGTACTCAACTAACATTAAGAACTTTTCATACGGGCGGAGTATTCACAGGAGGTACTGCAGAACATGTACGAGCTCCTTCTAATGGAAAAATACAATTCAATGAAGATTTGGTTCATCCTACACGTACACGTCATGGACACCCTGCTTTTCTATGTTATATCGACTTATATGTCACTATTGAAAGTGAAGATATTCTACATAATGTGACTATTCCCCCAAAAAGTTTTCTTTTAGTTCAAAATGATCAATATGTTGAATCCGAACAAGTGATTGCTGAAATTCGCGCGGGGACATCCACCTTGAATTTTAAGGAAAGGGTTAGAAAACATATTTATTCTGATTCAGAAGGAGAAATGCACTGGAGTACCGATGTGTACCATGCACCCGAATTTACATATGGTAATGTTCATCTCTTACCAAAAACAAGCCATTTATGGATATTATCAGGAAAGCCGTACAGATCCAGTGTAGTCCCCTTTTCGCTCTCCAAGGATCAAGATCAAATGAACACTCATTCTATTTCTTTCGAACAAATATCTATTTCGAATTCCTCAGTCACTACCAATCAAGTAAAAGATAAATTACCGGACTCTTTTAGTAAAAAACAGGATAGGATTCCGTATTATTCAGAACTTAATCGAATCGGTCATTGTAATCTCATATATCTTGCAAAAAATTTGGATTTATTGGCAAAGAAACGACGAAATAGATTCATTATTCCATTTCAAGCGAGTCAAGAACGAAAAAAAGAATTAATGCCCCTTTCCGGTATCTCGATTGAAATACCCATAAATGGAATTTTCCGTCGAAATTGTATTTTTGCTTATTTCGATGATCCTCGATACCGAAGAAAAAGTTCGGGAATTACTAAATATGGGACTATAGAGATGCATTCAATCGTTAAAAAAGAAGATTTGATTGAGTATCGAGGAGTCAAAGAATTTCGACCAAAATACCAAATGAAAGTCGATCGGTTTTTTTTCATTCCTGAAGAAGTTCATATCTTACCCGGATCTTCGTCCATACTGGTACGCAACAACAGTATCATTGGAGTCGATACGCGGATTACTTTAAATACAAGAAGCCAAGTAGCTGGAGTGGTCCGAATGGAGAGGAAAAAAAAAAAAATTGAACTTAAAATTTTTTCGGGAGATATCCTTTTTCCTGGGGAGGCAGATAAGATATCCCGACACAGTGGCATTTTGATCCCACCAAGCAGGACAAATTCCAAGGACTCACAAAATTTGAAAAATTGGATTCATGTCCAACGGATCACCCCTACTAAGAGAAAATTTTTTGTTTTGGTTCGACCCGTAGTCCCATATGAAATAACGGACGGTATCAATTTAGCAACACTTTTCCCTCAGGATTTCTTGCAGGAAAGGGATAATGTGCAACTTCGAGTTGTCAATTATATCCTTTATGGAAATGGCAAAGTCACTCGAGGAATTTCTGACACAAATATTCAATTAGTACGTACTTGTTTAGTATTGAATTGGAATCAAGAAAAAAAAGATTCTTCTATCGAAGAGGCCCGCACTTCCTTTGTTGAAGTAAGAACAAATGGTATGATTCGAGACTTCGTAAAGGTCAATTTAGCGAAATCCGCTATTTCATATATTGGTAAAAGGAATGATCCATCATCCGAAAAAAAAGAGGGAGTAGATCCTACCAATATGAATCCATTTTATTCCATTTATTCAAAGACAAAACTTCAAAAATCATTTAACCAAAATCAAGGAACTGTTCGTACGTTGTTGGGGATAAACAAGGAATGTCCTTTTTTTATAATTTTGTCATCATCCAATTGTTTTCGACTAGGCCCATTACCATTCAAGGGTGTAAAATATCACAAAGAATCAATTAAAAAAGATCCCCCAATTCCAATCAGGAATTCGTTTGGTCCGTTAGGAGCAGCCCTTCAAATTGCGCATTTTTTTTCATTTTACCATTTAATAACTCATAATCAGATCTTGGTAACTAATTATTTGCAACTCGAGAATTTAAAACAAACCTTTCAACTACTTAAATTTCAATATTATTTAATAGATGAAACTCGAAGAATTTATAATCCCGATCCATGCAGTAACATCATTTTGAATCCATTCAAATTGAATTGGTATTCTCTTCATTATAATTTTTGTGAACAGATATCCACAAAAATTTATCTTGGACAATTTGTTTGTGAAAATGTATGTATAACAAAAAAAGGAACGCACCTAAAATCGGGTCAAGTTCTAATTGTTCAATTTGACTCTGTAGTAATAAGATCGGCTAAGCCCTATTTGGCTACTCCAGGAGCAACAGTTCATGGTCATTATGGGGAAATCATTAATGAAGGGGATACATTAGTTACATTTATATATGAAAAATCTAGGTCTGGTGACATCACGCAAGGCCTTCCAAAAGTGGAACAAGTCTTAGAAGTTCGTTCGATTGATTCAATATCGATGAATCTCGAAAAGAGGATTGATGGTTGGAACGAACGTATAACAAGAATTTTTGGAAGTCCTTGGGAATTCTTGATTGGGGCTGAGCTAACTATAGCGCAAAGTCGTATTTCGTTGGTTAACAAGATCCAAAAGGTTTATCGATCACAAGGGGTGCAGATCCATAATAGGCATATAGAAATTATTGTACGTCAAATAACATCAAAAGTCTTGGTTTCAGAAGATGGAATGTCTAATGTTTTTTTGCCTGGAGAACTAATTGGATTGTTTCGGGCGGAACGAACGGGACGCGCTTTGGAAGAAGCGATATGTTACCGAGCTACTTTATTGGGAATAACGAGAGCATCTCTGAATACTCAAAGTTTTATATCCGAGGCCAGTTTTCAGGAAACTGCTCGAGTTTTAGCAAAAGCGGCTCTCCGAGGCCGTATCGATTGGTTGAAAGGACTAAAAGAAAACGTTGTTCTAGGGGGGATGATACCCGTTGGTACCGGATTCAAAGGATTCATACACCATTCAAGTCAACATAAGGACATTCCTTTGAAAACAAAAAAAAAGAATCGATTCGAGAGAAAGATGGGAGATATTTTGTTTTACCACCGAGAATTAGTTGATTCTTGTCTTTCAAAGAATTTCCGTGATAGATCAAAACAACAATGATTTTGGGGGTTTCAAAAATAGAAGAAATTCATCTTTTTTATCTTTTATGTATTTGTTATGGTTATTTAATTTAGTAATAAAATAAAGAAATTAAAAAATGACGAATAGAAAGGAATTTATGGTTGGGGTTGTATATCAACGGCCAATTCGCGGTAGAGCGGTAGAAAAGAAGGTTCCGTTGGAACAATTTTTTATTTCAGAATACCTCATCTCTTTAATTTAATGAAAAAAAGAGAAAGTGTGGGGAGAAATGACAAGAAGATATTGGAACATCCATTTGGAAGAGATGATGGAAGCGGGAGTTCATTTTGGTCACGGTACTCGGAAATGGAATCCTAGAATGTCGCCTTATATCTCCGCAAAATGTAAAGGTATTCATATTATAAATCTTACTAGAACTGCGCGTTTTTTATCAGAGGCTTGCGATTTAGTTTTTGACGCATCAAGTAGAGGAAAACAATTTTTAATTGTTGGGACAAAAAATAAAGCAGCTGACTCAGTAGCACGGGCTGCAATAAGGGCTCGCTGTCATTATGTTAATAAAAAGTGGCTTGGCGGTATGTTAACGAATTGGTCCACGACAGAAACGAGACTTCATAAATTCAGGGACTTGAGAATGGAACAAACGGCAGGGAGACTCGCTCGTCTCGCAAAGAGAGATGCAGCGGTGGTGAAGAGACAATTATCTCACTTGCAAACATATCTAGGTGGGATCAAATATATGACAGGATTACCAGATATTGTAATCATCGTTGATCAACACGAAGAATATACGGCTCTTCGAGAATGTATTACTTTGGGAATTCCAACGATTTGTTTAATCGATACAAATTGTGATCCGGATCTTGCAGATATTTCGATTCCCGCAAACGATGACGCTATAGCTTCAATTCGATTAATTCTTACCAAATTAGTATTTGCAATTTGCGAAGGCCGTTCTAGCTATATAAGAAACCCCTGATTCATAATAAAATTAAAAATCGACTTCCTAAACTTTATATCGGTTACTAGATCTTGAATCTCAAAAACTTGTTAAAAATAGCAGGATATATTATGGAATTAATCAGTATCCAAAATAGAAAATTAAAATTAAAGTAGCCAAGTCGAGAAAGAGTTCGTTGAATCAAAATAATTTTTTTTTTAAGTTATATTTCTGTCAGAGGACAATATGAATATTCTATCATATTCAATCAACCAGCTAAAGGGGTTATATGATATATCTGGTGTGGAAGTGGGTCAACATTTCTATTGGCAAATAGGAAGTTTCCAAATCCACGGCCAGGTACTTATAACTTCTTGGGTTGTAATTGCTATCTTATTAGGTTCAGCTGCAATAGCTGTTCGGAGTCCACAAACGATTCCGACTGGCGGTCAAAATTTTTTTGAATATGTCCTTGAATTCATCCGAGACGTGAGCAAAACTCAAATTGGAGAAGAATATCGCCCTTGGGTTCCCTTTATTGGGACTATGTTTCTATTTATTTTTGTTTCTAATTGGTCAGGGGCTCTTTTACCTTGGAAAATCATACAGCTACCTCATGGGGAGTTAGCCGCACCCACGAATGATATAAATACTACTGTTGCTTTAGCTTTACTCACGTCAGTCGCCTATTTCTATGCGGGTCTTACAAAAAAAGGATTAGGTTATTTTGGTAAATACATTCAACCAACTCCAATTCTTTTGCCCATTAACATCTTAGAAGATTTCACAAAACCTCTATCACTTAGTTTTCGACTTTTCGGAAATATATTAGCCGATGAATTAGTAGTTGTTGTTCTTGTTTCTTTAGTACCTTTAGTGGTTCCTATACCTGTCATGTTTCTTGGATTATTTACAAGTGGTATTCAGGCTCTTATTTTTGCAACTTTAGCCGCAGCTTATATAGGCGAATCCCTGGAAGGTCATCATTGATTCGTCTTAGGAAGAGTCTATCTTAGTTTCGATCCAAGTAAGGTAATATATATATGTGTGGCTCAAGATACTCTATCAAGATATTCGATTAAGAGGTTCTATCAAGATAATCTATTTTATTTCGAGCATAGAAATATACAAATACATACAGTCTAGCAGTATCCGATTGACTCAAAAATATAGCGGTTTACGTTATGTAAGAAATCCATGTATATTTTATATTAGATATTGCCAAGTTATATATGAACTGATAGTTAATTTGTCCTACTTGAATTTCGATAGCGATACCAACCGGCGAAGTCTTTCAGGTTCGTTTATGACTGCGAATTGAATGAATAAACAGACAAAATAACGAAAAAGATCGAAAAACGATTAATGATTAGAAAAAGGAAATGGAAAAACACAAGTTCTTTTGATTCAGAAAGACTCAACAAGTAGGAACTAAAAAAGATGAAGTCTTTCTAATGATCTAATGGTTTAATAATATTCTTATTTCCATTTTCAATTCGGTATTGTTAGTTATTTCGACTGGATTAATATTAGCAATGGAATAATTAAGTCATAATGCATTGGTTGATTGTATCATTAACCATTTATTTTTTTTGTGTGTGTGAGGAACTTATCATGAATCCACTGATTTCTGCCGCTTCCGTTATTGCTGCTGGATTGGCTGTAGGGCTTGCTTCTATTGGACCTGGAGTTGGTCAAGGTACTGCCGCGGGACAAGCTGTAGAAGGTATTGCCAGACAGCCCGAAGCAGAAGGAAAAATACGAGGTACTTTATTACTTAGTTTAGCTTTTATGGAAGCTTTAACAATTTATGGATTGGTTGTAGCATTAGCACTTTTATTTGCGAATCCTTTTGTTTAATTCGAGAAAAGAAATAGAAGAAATACGTATTTCTTTTCTAGTCTTGAACTTGGAGGTTGCTTTTTCACATTTATAGTGAAAAATTGCTCCTACAGAATTACTTATTCGTTGAGAAAATAATACGCGGGAAGGACTTCATTTGAGGATGAAGAATTCGTGTTACCCACTCGCTTTCTTCCTTCCTTCCCCTTCTTAGTTCGAGGGAGAAGTGTTGCAACAAAAGGAGTATTTCGCAATTCACATGAAACCGAGTACCTAATTCGGAATTCTATTCCAATAAGTTTAAGTATTCTTTTTGTTGGGAATCTCAATTCAAAAAACATGCATTTCGAATTTATAAGTAGTTAAGAAGTTAAAAAATACAACGATTTTTTAGTTTATCTATAAGAGGAGATCATATGAAAAATGTAACCGATTCTTTCGTTTTCTTGGGTCACTGGCCATCCGCCGGGAGTTTCGGGTTTAATACCGATATTTTAGCAACAAATCTAATAAATCTCAGTGTAGTGCTTGGTGTATTGATCTTTTTTGGAAAGGGAGTGTGTGCGGGTTGTTTATTTCAAGAATAGGTTGGATTCAACCAACTGTAACTCTACCGCTTTTTCTTTATAAAAAATTAGGGCGAAAGTTGCATGATTTCACGAATGACTTCTGAAATCAATAATAAATAAAGAAATCATATGTAAGAACTATAGCATTTCGGGATTTATTGGTAACTATACTTTGATTCTCTATCAACCAATAATAATAATGTGGGATCATTACCATAACATGGTTAAAACTTAAATTGTTTGAAGTCCAGATACAGCAGGGTATTCTTTCTACCACTCTGTTAATACTTAACATACCGAATACCGAGACATTTTTTCAATTAAATAAAGAAAAATAGTTAGAAATCTTTCGATATAGAACACTCATGTCGATAAAATGATTTGAATCCCTTAATTTCTTGTTATTGAAAAAACGTTTATGTTTTTTTTTATTACTATTAAGGAAATAAATGCCAAAGGCCGAGTCGATGACCTACATATAAAGTAACAAAAATTTTTGGATTTGAATAAAAAAAAACAACTTTGCTGACTTATCTATTTTTCTATTTTTGTTTGGGTCAGAAGAGTCCTCCGAATTTTCTAGTCTTGATTAATGATCGGTTTCTTTTTTTCGCATATGAACAGAGAAGGGAGGATAGGTTCATTACAGTCAAAAAAGATATGGAAATTTGCCATAAATAATTGAAGTAATTGAGCGTGAGAGCCAAATGAATTGAAAGATTCAAGTTTGGTTCGGGAAGGGGTCATGAATGTTTTGAAATGAATGGAAAGATAATCCACTTTCATTAAGTGATTTATTAGATAATCGAAAACAGAGGATCTTGAATACTATTAGAAATT